TTGGTTTTGCAAACATGAATAGAATGTTTCTAACAGTTTTCATATTTTCTATTTATCCGCAGAACCTCAAAAGAAGGATCTTTCTTTTACTTTGATGAAAATTGATCTATTTTTCTAGTTAGAATTAGAATTGATTGGTCGTTCCTATGCAATAATCTACTAGGAATGGCTCGCTATTCACTCGGTTTTTGGGTCATAATCATGATGTAGGAGAGATGGCCGAGTGGTTGAAGGCGTAGCATTGGAACTGCTATGTAGGCTTTTGTTTACCGAGGGTTCGAATCCCTCTCTTTCCGTACCTTCATCTAATTCACAGATCTTACTAACCAAAAGAGTCAAATGGCACTAGATAAAATTATATTTCAACACAACAGCAACAGTTAGACCTTTCTTTGATATAGATATAGATTCTCTATTCCTAATTGCTGTGGCACGGAAAATACTGAAAGGAAAAGAGTAGACAAGGAATGAAAACCTCCCTCTCTATGATACCTAAATGAAGAAAAATCCGGATCAAACCCTTATTATTTATCTTAACCTTAGGTTAATTTACTTCGACGAAAGGGATCAAAATTGTCCGAACCCCTGTGATTTTTTATTTTCTTTTCGTTAGGTTTAGGTCTGGCGCGAATAATATTCTACGACTAGCAATTCATTTATTTTCAAACCGACCCATTTACTATCTATTATTTGATTGACTAATCCTTTATATTGGAATGGTTGAAGAGTCAAATGTTTTGGCAATTCGTTCTGAGAGGATGAATCGAAAGAATTTTGAATCAGAGCTCTAGAGTTTTGTTCATCCCTCGCCGTAATAATATCTCGGGGTTTGCAGCGATAACTTGGTATATCTACTATACGACCATTGACTAAAATATGTCTATGGTTAACTAATTGACGGGCTCCGGGAATAGTCGGAGCCATACCCAACCGAAAAAGGATGTTATCCAAGCGCATTTCAAGTAATTGGAGTAAAACCTGACCTGTTGACCCCTTGGCTTTGCCGGCGATACGAACGTATTTAAGTAATTGTCGTTCTGTAAGACCATAATGAAAACGCAACTTTTGTTTTTCTTCTAGACGAATACGATATTGAGATTTTTTCCCGGAACGTGATTGGTTTCTAAGATCACTTCCGACTCTAGGCCTTTTATTAGTTAGTCCCGGTAAAGCTCCCAGGCGGCGTATTTTTTTGAAACGAGGTCCCCGGTAACGCGACATAAAGACTCCTTATTCTTATTTATATTGAATTCTTATTGATGAAATTTAATTTTACAGAATTAAACCTAAACTAAAACTGAACTAAATGATAAATGAAGCGAAGTTTACGGAAGTAGTGTACTTGTACTCTAAAGAATAATTAGATGAATGGGACAAATATCCAGACCTTTCTATTCTATATATTATATATTCTATATTGATAAAAAGGGATTCTTTTCATGACATAGTTGGAAGTTCCTATAAGATAAAAAATCTATTTTCACTAAAATCTTCTTTGATTTCGGATTTCAAAGGAACATTCTCAATCATGTAAAAACTCGAAGAAAATAAATAGAGAAAAGCCGGCTATCGGAATCGAACCGATGACCATCGCATTACAAATGCGATGCTCTAACCTCTGAGCTAAGCAGGCTGCTCACATAATCGAAATTCTACCTGTATAGGGATTCAATAAACTATTGTCATCTTAGCTATTAATTAATATACTTATATTTGCATTCTTAGCCATTCATATTAGCTAGTCATAATGAATATGAATATAGAAAAAACAGAATATAGAATTGAAAGGAAATATTCAATACTCATACTTACCATAGAATATAACGATTAATCTATCGATACTCATACTTACCATAGAATATAACGATTAATCTATCGATATATAATTTCGATTTATTTTTCTCACATCACAATTATATAGCACAATTTTATAGTATAGCATTGAATATTAAAAAATATTAGATTCGATAGATTTTTAGATTAAATCATTTTCGTTTTTGCTTTCAAATGATATTTGAAAGTCTTTTTATTAGTATTACACTTCTCTATTTTATTCCATATCATATATATTTATATTTCTAAATGGAATGATTTTTCTAAATAATGAGACATTCTTGCGCTCTGATTCGTAAAGATGGAAGCTTAGACGAAAAAAAGAATCGACCGTTCAAGTATTCCAAATTGCATGGGAAAAACGAGCAGAAGAGAGACATATATACGTGGTATATATCCATCTATATTGAATTGCGGATACAGAAATGATAGAATCGTTTCTGATTGGACCAAATGCAGGTGCGGGTTTCCTATAGAAGATGAAAAGAAGATAGCCAAGAAATCAAAAAGGAGAAAAACTTTTTCGAGATAGGAATCGGTATTTAATGAATTCAACGGTTCCAGTAGAAATGAAATAAAAAGGCGAACGACATCTCAATAAAAATGAGATCCTAATCTCAAAACAAAAAGGGGGATATGGCGAAATTGGTAGACGCTGCGGACTTAA